AAGGTTCTATGCGGGCTCAAAGACGTAAAATAGTTATTTGGGAATTGTTTCAAGCAAACGCACATTCCCCTCTTTTTTTGGACAGAATAGAAAAATCCCCTCTTTTTTCTTTTGATATCTCCGGGCTGATTAAAGTAATTTTTAGAAATTGGGTGGGGAAAGGGGAAGCATTCAAAATTGTAGAGTATACAGAAGACGAAATAAAAAGAGAAGAAGAAAAAGAGACAAAGGAAAGAACGGAGAAAGAGCGAATACAGATAGCAGAGGCCTGGGATACCATTCCAATTACACAAGTAATAAGAGGTTGCATGTTACTAACTCAATCTATTTTTAGAAAATATATTGTATTACCTTCATTGCTAATTGCAAAAAATAGTGGACGCATGTTCCTATTTCAATTTCCCGAATGGTTTGAGGATTTACAGGAATGGAATAGAGAGATGCATGTTAAATGTACCTATAATGGTGTTCCATTATCCGAAACAGAATTTCCGAAAAATTGGTTGACAGACGGTATTCAAATAAAAATCTTATTTCCTTTCCGTCTGAAACCCTGGCACAAATCGAAACTACGATCATCTAAGAAAGGTTTAATGAAAAAGAAAAAAGCAAAAGATGATTTTTGTTTTTTAACAGTTTGGGGAATGGAAACTGAATTTCCTTTTGGTTCGCCCCGAAAACGACCTTCCTTTTTTAAACCCATTTTTAAGGAAATTGAAAAAAAAATTGGAAAATTTCAAAAGAAGTCTTTTCGAGTTCTAATAGTTTTTAAAAGAAAAATAAAATTACTTCGAAAAGTTTTAAAAGAAACAAAAGAATGGGTTATCGAAAGTGTTATTTTTATAAAAAGAATAATAAAAGAACTTTCAAAAATTCTGTTATTTCGATTAACAGGAAGAGAAGTATATGAATCAAGTGAAATTAAAGAAGAAAAAGATTCTATAATAAGCAATCAGCTAATTCACGAATCGTTTAGTGAAATTGCATCTACGAATTGGACAAATTCTTCATTAACAGAAAAAAAAATCAAGGATTTGACTACTAGAACAAGTACAATTCAAAATCAAATAGAAAGAATTATAAAAGAGCAAAAAAAAGTAACTCCAAGAATAAATAATATTAGTCTTAAAAAAACAAGTTATAATGCTAAAAGATTCGAAAAATGGCAAATATTCAAAAAAAGAAATGCTCAATTAATCTCTAAATTACCTCTTTTTTTGAAATTTTTCATTGAAAGAATCTACACAGATATATTTTTATGTATCATTAATATTCCCAGAATGAATACAGAACTTTTTCTTGAATCAACAAAAAAAATTATTAATAAATCCATTTACAATAATGAAAGAAAACAAGAAAGAATTAATAAAATTAAGAAAAATCGAATTCCATTTATTTCGACTATAAAAAAGTCACTTGATAATATTAGTAATAGTCAAAAAAATTCACCTATTTTTTATGACTTATCCTACGTGTCACAAGCATATGTATTTTTCAAATTATCACAAATCCAAGTTAGTAACTCGTATAAATCAAGAGCTGTTCTTCAATCTCAAGGAATCCCCCCGCCTGAAATAAAGGATTCTTTTGAAACACAAGGAATGGTTGATTCGAAATTAGGGGATAAGAAACTGTGGAGTTATGAAATGAATCAATGGAAAAAGTGGTTAAGAGGATATTATCAATACAATTTATCTCAGAGCAGATGGTATAGATTAATACCAGAAAAATGGCGCAATACAGTTCATCAGCGTCGTATAGCTAAAAAGGAAAATTTTAGCAAAAGGCATTCATATGAAAAAGACCAATTAATTGATTTCAAAAAACAAAAACAAATTGAAGTATATTCATTATCTAATCAAAAAAGAAAAGAGAATTTGCAAAAATACTATAAATATGATCTTTTATCATATAAATTTCTTAATTATGATTATGAAAATAAAACGGAATACTTTTTTTATAGATCTCCGTTTCAAGGACGTAAGAAACAAGAGATTTCTTATAACACGCATAAAGAAAATATACTGAGGAACATCCCTATCGATAATTATCTAGGAAAGGTCCATATTCTATATATGGAAAAAACGGTCGATAGAAAATATTTTGATTGGAACATTCTCAATTTTGATCTTAAACAAAAAGGCGATATTGAGGCCTGGGTCAGCAATGGGAATCAAAATACTCAAATAATTCCTAAAAAAAATCTTTTTTACCTTATGATTCCAGAAATCAATCCACCAAACTCCGACAAAGTATTTTTTGATTGGATGGGAATGAATGAAAAAATGCTAAAGTGTCACATAGCGAATTTGGAACCTTGGTTCTTCCCAGAATTTGTGTTACTTTATAATGCATATAAAAGGAAACCTTGGTTTATACCAAGCAAATTACTTCTTTCAAATTTGAATAAAAATGAAAATAGTAGTGAAAATAAAAAAATAAATCAAAAGCAAAAAGGAAATTTTTTGATACCATCGAATAAAAAGCATCGAAATCAAGGAGAAAAAGAACCCACAAGTCCAGGAAATCTTGGATCCGTTCTCTCACAACAAAAAGATAGTGAAGAAAATTATGCAAGATCAGACATGAAAAAGGGGAAAAAGAAAAAACAATACAAAAGCAGCGCGAGAGCAGAACTAGATTTCTTCCTGAAACGTTATTTGCTTTTTCAATTGAGATGGGACGATACTTTGAATCAAAGACTGATCAATAATGTCAAGGTATACTGTCTCCTACTTAGACTGATAGATCCAACCCAAATTACTATACCCTCGATTCAAAATAGAGAAATGAGTTTGGATATAATGCTGATTGAGAAGAATTTAACTCTTAACCAATTGATGAAAAAGGGAATATTGATTATAGAACCCATTCGTCTGTTTGGAAAAAACGATGCACAATTTATTATGTATCAAACCATAGGTATTTCATTGGTTCATAAGAGTAAGCACCAAACTAATCAAAAATACCAAGAACAAAGATATGTTTCTAAGAAGAATTTTGATGAAACTATTTCATCACACCAAAGAATAACTGAAAATAGAGACAAAAATCATTTTGATTTGCTTGTTCCTGAAAATATTTTATCATTTAGACGTCGTAGAAAGTTGAAAATTCTAAGTTGTTTTAATTCAAAGAATAGAAATGGTGAAGATAGAAATCCAGTATTTTGGAATGCAAAGGACGTAAAAGACAGCAGCCAAGTTTCGCATGACAGTAACCATTTTGATAGAGAGAAAAATCAATTAATGAAATTAAAGCTCTTTCTTTGGCCTAATTATCGATTAGAGGATTTAGCTTGTATGAATCGTTATTGGTTTGATACCAATAATGGCAGTCGTTTCAGTATGTTAAGAATACATCTGTATCCACGATTGCAATTTTGACATTTCGTGGATAATACACTTTTTCTATATATTCTATACCCTATATATAATAGGGTATATCAAAGCAAACAAATACATAGATCACATGTCTTTTTCTCACATTTCATTCTAATATCCAATAGGAAATGAATAATGTCTCGATTAGATCTCGAAATGAATCAACAAAACCTTCTTTGTTTTAGGTCTAAATTCTTCGATGCGAAAATGTACCAATCCTTTTCTATCCCTATCTAAATCCAATTAGAAATTGGATTAATTGATTTGAATTCAGAAAATTAGGAGTTCATAAAGAAATTTGGATTAGATTATTGTATATACCAGATTCCAATTAATGGCATTATTATTACTGATCAATAAAATCCATATCTGTAAAAAGGGAAAGGGGATTTTTTTATGGTAACAAATTCATTCATTTCGGTTATTTCTCAAAAAGAAAACGAAGAAAACAGAGGGTCTGTTGAATTTCAAGTATTCAGTTTTACCACTAAGATAAGAAGACTTACTTCACATTTGGAATTGCACAAAAAAGACTCTTCATCCCAGAGAGGTTTGCGGAAAATTTTGGGAAAACGCCAACGACTGCTGGCCTATTTGTCAAAAAAAAATAGAAGACGCTATAAAGAATTAATTAGTGAGTTAAATATTCGAGAGATAAAAACTCGTTAATTTGAAGCGTGATACCATTTGAGCTTAGTCGTTTAAATTTTGATGAACTTCTTTTTACTTTCAGCAATGCATGGAAGAACGACTCGGGAAAAAACTTATGATTGCACCAACTACAAGAAAAGACCTCATGATAGTCAATATGGGCCCTCACCACCCATCAATGCATGGTGTTCTTCGACTGATTGTTACTCTCGATGGTGAAAATGTTATTGATTGTGAACCAATACTGGGTTATTTACATAGAGGGATGGAGAAAATTGCGGAAAATCGAACAATTATACAATATTTGCCTTATGTAACGCGTTGGGATTATTTAGCTACTATGTTCACAGAAGCAATAACCGTAAATGGACCCGAACAGCTAGGCAATATTCAAGTACCTAAAAGGGCTAGCTATATCAGAGCTATTATGTTGGAGTTAAGTCGTATCGCTTCTCATTTGTTATGGCTTGGCCCTTTTATGGCAGATATTGGGGCACAGACCCCTTTCTTCTATATTTTTCGAGAACGAGAGTTAATATATGACTTGTTCGAAGCTGCTACCGGTATGCGCATGATGCATAATTATTTTCGTATCGGAGGAGTAGCTGCTGATCTACCTCATGGCTGGATAGATAAATGTTTGGATTTTTGCGATTATTTTTTAACCGGGGTTGCTGAATATCAAAAGCTTATTACGCGGAATCCTATTTTTTTAGAACGAGTTGAAGGCATAGGCATTATTGGCGCAGAAGAAGCACTAAATTGGGGTTTATCGGGCCCAATGCTACGAGCTTCCGGAATACAGTGGGATCTTCGTAAAATTGATCGTTATGAGTCTTACGACGAATTTGATTGGGAGATTCAATGGCAAAAAGAAGGGGATTCATTAGCTCGGTATTTAGTACGAATCAGTGAAATGACAGAATCCATAAAAATTATCCAACAGGCTCTGGAAGGAATTCCAGG